CTAATTCAATTTATTGCAAAAACAAATGACCTTGAACTACAAGATTGAGTTATCTATGATCTATGTATTAGAATTAAGAATATCGAACTAGACTATATATGTATTACAATATACAATAAAAATAAAGAATTACAAGAAAAAGTAAATATAAAATAAAAGAAGAAGGAGGATTTTCAATGCGAGATATAAAAACATATCTCTCCACGGCACCTGTGTTAACCACTTTATGGTTTGGGTCTTTAGCGGGTCTATTGATAGAAATTAATCGTTTATTTCCAGATGCCTTGTCATTCCCCTTTTTTTCATTTTTATTGAATTCTTTTATTTATATGTGAAGAAATGAAGAATATTTTAGATCAATTCTACGTAACATGGCTCCAATTTCGCTCTCTTTTTATTTTTGATTTAGGATAGGAAAGAAGAAATAAAAAGTATATCGAACTTCAGTCAAGATAAAGTGAATCTATGATATAATTTTGGGAAAAATAAATGGAAAAGTGGATCTAGTCTAGGGGTGGTTCGATGAAATTCTAATATAGAAAGAAGAAAATACTGAGATTAGATATGAAGAATTTATAGTTAGAAAAAATTGTATTACTTAATTATTACTAGATTCTGAATATTCTTCTCTTAATGAACATGACTATCTTTCTTTATAGTTATAGTTCTAGTAATTCCTAATAATTAGATTTTAGATTATAGTGCTTCGAAGTCATTCAAATTATTAGAATTTGAAAAAAAAAAAAGAATCTTTACAAATTACATTTCTAGTTAGTAACTTTTATTAATATAGATTTTTTGTTTTCTTCTTATTAATTATTTTATATTTGGTTCGGATCAAAAAAAAAATGAGGAAAGTTCTAAAATGAAGTCGATCCAAAATGAAAAGGAGGTTCATGGCCAAGGGTAAAGATATCAGAATTATAGTGATTTTGGAATGTACCTGTTGTGTTAGAAAGGGTGTCAATAAAGAATCGACGGGCATTTCTAGATATATTACTCAAAAGAATCGACACAATACACCCAATCGATTAGAATTGAGAAAATTTTGTCGCTATTGTCAAAAGTATACAATTCACGGGGAAATAAAGAAATAGATGGAACAGAATGCGTGCGTTATTTTTTAAAGGAGCGGGACTTAACATAACATATATATAATACAAACCAAATCCTCTTTTGGTCGGATCTTCAATGAAGAAAAAAAAAGAGAATTGTATTTTCTATATTATTTTATATATAAGGAATAAACAAACAAGGGATAAGCAAACCATGGATAAATCCAAACAACTTTTTCGTAAATCCAAACGATCTTTTCGTAGGCGTTTACCCCCAATTGGATCGGGGGATCGAATCGATTATAGAAACATGAGTTTAATTAGTCGATTTATTAGTGAACAAGGTAAAATCTTATCTAGACGGGTGAATAGGTTGACCTTGAAACAACAACGATTAATTACTATTGCTATAAAACAAGCTCGTATTTTATCTTCGTTACCTTTTCGTAATAATGAGAAACAATTGGATAGAGCTGAGTCGATCCCTAGAACTACTAGTCCTAGAACCAAAAATAAATAGATAGACTCTTCAAAACTCCAATCGGAACTCAAGCTCAGATTAATGTTTTGCTCGAAAAACCTAGAATCAAAATTGGATTCTTGTGTTATAAAAAAGGAAAAATGGGGAAGCAATCTTTTTTTCTTGAAAGATGTTCGTTTATTCCTACTACTCAACAAATCAACAAATCTTCATTTCTTTTTCTTCTATCTTCCCGGAGTCCGTTCTCCGGGAAATTCTGCTTCAATCATTCTTGTTTCTTGTATAGTAGATTCTATTAAAATTCTTTTCTTCCTTTATTTGATTTTTATTTTTGATTGATTATTTTATTGAAAATCATATCAAAACAATTCTTATTTGATAGGGCTATTTGCGCAAGTATTTTACGATTCAGAAGCAATTGTCTCTTGTACAGATTGTGTATGAGTTTGCTATAACTATAGAATACTATTTCCTCGCGAGTTGCTGCATTTATACGAGTGATCCACAAACGACGAAAATCTCTCTTTTTCCTGCTCCTATCTCGATGAGAGGAAACCAAAGCTCTCATTCTTTGTTGAGTAGTCGTTCGAGTAAGTCTTGAATGAGCCCCTATAAAGGTTGATGCAAATAAACGAATTTTTTTTCGACGTCTCCGAGCTGTATATCCTCGTTTAACTCTGGTCATTGAATCAAATGAAACTCTCTTGAATAACTAATTGATTTCTCTTCTTTCAGTCACCCTTTTCCTCCGGTCGATTAATAACAAAACGGGTTATTCCGATATATAAACTATAAATTCCAATGGCTTTTGCTACTATGACCTTCCCGACCACGATTTTATTTTTCCAGGTATCTCGAAAATGCTACTAAATAAAAAGAAAAGAATAGTGGGTTCCCTCGTTTCTATGGCAACTTCTGAAACGGTGAGGTCCTCTCTATACACCGGAGCCTCTTATTTCATTTCATCAAATTTTATTGTGAACTTGTATAGTTCACACTCTTTGGCTCTACCCATATATTTTTCAATTAGAATTCTTTTTTAAATTCTAATTAGAAAGTAATAAATAGTCCTTTTCACAAAAAAGCTATCCATACAGTGACGGCATTTAATTCTGAAAGTTAGCTGGGTAGCTAACCCTGTTAGTCCGTTTTTTCAAGAATAGGAGCATAACCTTTTTGCTTCTTATAAATTTATTTCCTCCGCTTAATGGATAACTTTTGCTACCAATGGAAAATTTCTTCTCATCTCAAACGGAGTGATTGGATTTACACCAATAGAAACCATAAATTCCATAACATAAACATAATAGGTCGACGATAGATATAGATCTTCATTTTTAGATATTATAAAATAGTCAATTAAATGTCCGTCTTCCACTCTATCTATCCTATTCATTGGTAGTGGTCGTAAATAATTTTTTTTTTTTTTTTCATTTCTTCAAACTCATGATCTGAACTGAACGAGTCGCACATACACCCTAGTACATGTTCCTCGACGCTGAGGACATCCTCGAAGAGCGGGAGATTTCGTGACATTTTTTATTGGCTGTCTTGCGTTTCTAATAAGTTGTTTAATGGTTGGCATGTCGTGTCTATAGAATCTCTCATTCTAGATAGAATAGAACGGGTTGGCTTAGATCGATCTTAACCTGATGGTTGATGATTATGAATGATTTCTATTCAATATCAAATCACGGAAAATTCAAATTTGTAAATGGAATTCTATATTTATACGAAATCCCCAGCATTTTCATTTTCGACCGCTACAAGATCAACGATGCCATGAGCTTGGGCTTCTGTTGCTGACATAAAAACATCCCTTTCCATATCTTCGGATATAACCCATAAAGGGTTGCCCGTTCTTTGTACATAAACTTTTGTGAGGGTTTCGCGAAGCTTCAATAGTTCTTCTGCTTCCAGAATAAATTCCCCTGCCTGTGCCTCATAAAAAGAACTAGCAGGTTGGTGAATCATAACCCTGATGATATTGATATAACATCACGAACTGTTCTTCTATCTCTATCTTGCATGATTGAGTTCAAGTAAGGGGGAAGATAAAAAAAAAAAAATAGAATTAAACAACCGTACGGGCATCTTTTGTACATTGCATACGGCTCTGCAATGGAATTTATTTTTTTCGATATAATTTCTTATATCGAAAAAAATAAATAGAATCCATCCGATCCAAATCGTTAAATGATCCATTTACCACCCTTCCTTTCGTAGTAGAAAAAAAAAAATACTATGATGGTTCTGTTGCTTTATATATTTATCTCATCTGTGGTTTAGCAATCCCAAAGTTTCTTTTTGATACGATCCAACAAGAAGGATCTAATAATTTTTTCCATTTTTTGACTCTTTTTCTCATAACATAAAGATAAGAAAGAGACTTCTGGTGTGGAATAAAAATGGTTTGTGACGCTGAAATTTACTCTTGACACATAAGATCAAATTGGGAATAACCCTTCTTTCATACTACTATCTCGATACAAAAATCTCATGTTATAAAAAAACAATAATGTTTGTTCATATCGAACTCGAAGTGCCATGCTATTATTACTTATTCTTTATTTTACTTTTTTTTTATTTGATTCATATTTGATACAGCGAAGGCATAGTCTTCTTTTTTTTCTCATCTCAAATAAAAACTCATTGGCGCCAAGCGTGAGGGAATGCTAGACGTTTGGTAATTTCTCCTCCGACCAGAATGAAAGATCCCATTGAAGCGGCTAATCCCATGCATATTGTATGTACATCTGGTGATACAAATTGCATAGTATCATAAATGGATATTCCTGGTATTACCCATCCGCCTGGAGAGTTTATAAACAAATAAAGATCTCTAGTATCATCTTCTATACTGAGATATACCATGAGACCAACAAGTTGATTCGAGATCTCGCTATCAACCTCTTGGCCTAAAAAAAGTAATCTTTCTCGATGAAGTCGGTTGATTAGGGCAAAATTTTATCCCTGAAGAACCGTACATGCACCTTTGGATGCATACGGTTCGAAAGAATTGCGAAAAAAATCAATGTGTTGATTCCAGTCCTATTTCTTTTTTTAACAGGAGTTTTGGCCTCCTTCTATATATTCTATAATGTCAATGTAGAAAATAAAAAAGAATTTTCTGAACTTATTGAACTAACTTCTCATTGATGTATTCTTTCATCGAAATTCAAATAACGATGTAATTTTCTTGTTCCTGAATGGGCCCTTTCAATTCTTTTAGGTTCTTGTTCTACTCCGGGGGAAGATTTGCCCGAATTACATTTGCGCATATAGGGCAAATGATTTCAGTACCACTTCTTTTTTTTTATTCGTTTCATATCTTTCCCTAAACTATTCAATGTATTCATCATACTACTCCTTTGGAGTAGGCAGTTTGAGATTATCCCTATAGTAAGTATAATAATAGCCTCTGATACAAGCGGTAATCGTGTAATAATATATTCCATATAATA